CATTGAATGAATAATGGACCCAGACCCTAAAAATAATAATGCTTTGGAATAAGCATGAGTAATCAAATGAAATAAAGCACTTCGATAAGACCCCATTCCTAGAGCTAACATCATATAACCCAATTGAGACATTGTCGAATAGGCTAAACCCCTTTTAATGTCTTTTTGAGCAAGAGCTAAAGTAGCTCCTAATAATAATGTGATTATGCCTATCAATGAGATTAAATTCATTATATAGGGTATAACCATGAAAAGAGGGAGAAGGCGAGCTACAAGAAAGATCCCCGCTGCTACCATAGTAGCAGCGTGTATAAGAGCCGAAATAGGAGTGGGTCCCTCCATAGCATCGGGTAACCACACATGAAGGGGAAATTGTGCAGATTTAGCAACTGCACCGGTAAATAATAAAGCAGCACACAAAATAACAAAGGAAAAGTTGACTTCATTATTATAAATCAAGTTATTGAGTATTTCGAATAAATCCTGAAATTCAAAACTACCTGTTATACAATAAAACCCTAAAATTCCTAATAATAAACCAAAATCCCCTACACGATTAGTTACAAATGCTTTTTGACAAGCATTTGCTGCAGGAGGTCGCGTAAACCAAAACCCTATTAATAGATAGGAACACATTCCAACTAATTCCCAAAAAAAATAAATTTGTATCAAATTTGAACTAGTAACTAATCCCAACATGGAAGTACTGAAAAAACTCATATAAGCAAAAAATCTCAAGTATCCTTGATCGTGAGCCATATAATTATCACTATAAATAAGAACCATGATTCCAACAGTAGTGATTAACATTGACATAATAGAAGTAAGTGGATCGATCAAGCAGCCAAATTCTAAAGAAAAATCATTATCGAGTGTCCAAGACCATACATATTGGTGGATAGAACTGCTATTTATTTGCTGAATAGACAGATTAATTGAAAAAATCATGACTATACTTAACAATAAGATACTTGGAAAAGCCCACATACGACGAAGATTTTTCGTTGCTGTCGGAAAAAGAAGAAGTCCCACTCCTATTAACATAGGAATTGGAAGTGGAACAAAAGGTAAAATCCACCCATATTGATATGTCTGTTGCATAAAAAAATTGAAATTCGTAATTAAATTTTTCCGATTTATCGGACCTTACTTCTTTTGAAAGGAGTCAATAAAAAAATGAAAATATGCACTAAGCTTAACCTAACTTAAATATAAAAATGAAAAATTTTTCTTTCTTTTTACTTATTCTTTCTCTTTCTGAATTTCTTCTAAATATTTCAAATATTCAAATCAAGAAGTTACAATTGGTCAAATCATATAAAAGACAAAGATTAATTATGAGTCTCCTTTGAATTTGAAAATGCAAGTCAAATTTTGACAAGTTACTAAAAATATTCTTCTTGTTTTTTATTTTTTAGAAAAATTTTATGCGATTTTACCATATCGTTCATATTCCATTCTTTTAGAATTTTAGAAAAAAAATTATCTAGAAAAGCGCAGATTTTTTTAAACAATAGATGTCTTTCACATCCAGCTATACCAATGAGTAATCTCTTAATTTTTATTTAAATGGCAGTTCCAAAAAAACGTACTTCTGCATCAAAAAAGCGTATTCGTAAAAATTTTTGGAAAAGGAAAGGCTATTGGTCAGCGTTAAAAGCGTTTTCTTTAGGGAAATCTCTTTCTACCGGGATTTCAAAAAGTTTTTTTGTGCGACAAACAAATAAAATAAAAAAATAAGTTATTAAGAAATAAAACAGAACACCTTATAAAAATCTAAATTGACCTGACTTAAAAATTAAATTCTTCCGTTTCAAAAAGACAATTCTCAAATTCCATTTCCTGTTGAATTAATTCATAGGAAATGGAATTCTTCTGTTTTACTTTTACTTTAAACCGAATTTAAACAAAGTCTTTTTTTTTTAACAAAAAAACACAAGATACTCACTTTCTTTTTAATATATTTTCTTTCCAGAATAGGAGTCTTATTTCCCCCAGCAACTTATTTGTACTATAAAAAGATTTTTTTTTGCACAACTTTCTTACTTTTCTTTTGGATTTTCTGTAAATTCTTATATAGAATAGAGCCCATATATCTCTGGCCATCAATTCACGCAAAAACACTTAGTGTAAATTTTATGGATAAATATGTGTGAATTTTGAATAATCTAAAATAGGTTTTTTGTTCATTGATAAAACTTATTTTTTGGTTGTACTTTTTAAAATTAAATAAATCAAAAACATTTAATTTAAAAAATGTTTTTTAGAGGAAAGGTTCTATCCCTTAATGGATAGTAAGACTTTTTGGTTTTACAAGAATTCAAGTAAAGAAGATTCTCAAATACACAATAAAACTAAAACCCTAAACTAAAATAATGAACGTTCAAGGACATATTTGAACAGATTTTATTCATTGATTTGAATCTTTCCTGAAAATATTGCACCCAATTGAATTCTTAAATCTAGACGATTGCTTATTTATAGGCTATTATGAGGTCAAGACAAGCCGCTATGGTGAAATTGGTAGACACGCTGCTCTTAGGAAGCAGTGCTAGAGCATCTCGGTTCGAGTCCGAGTGGCGGCATGTCATTTCCTAAAAAAAGAAAATAGATCCTATAATGAATAATGAATTCAATTGCCGATTTCGATTTTATAATTAAGGAACTCTTTTTATGATATTTTCAACTTTAGAGCATATATTAACTCATATTTCTTTTTCGACTGTTTCAATTCTAATTACAATTCATTTGATAACCTTTTTTGTCGATGAAATCGTAAAACTATATGATTCATCCGAAAAGGGCATGATAACGACTTTTTTGTGTATAACAGGATTATTAATTTCTCGTTGGATTTATTCGAAACATTTTCCACTAAGTAATTTAAATGAATCGTTAATCTTTCTTTCATGGAGTTTTTCCTTTATTTATATAGTTCCGTATTTCAAAAAAAATCAAAATATTCTAAGCACAATAATAGGTCCAAGTGCTATTTTTTCCCAGGGCTTTGCTACCTCAGGCCTTTTAACTGAAATACACGAATCCACTATATTAGTACCTGCTCTTCAATCCGAGTGGTTAATAATGCACGTAAGTATGATGATATTGGGATATGTGGCCCTTTTATGTGGATCATTATTATCAGTATCACTTCTAGTCATTACAGTTCGAAAAAATAGAAAATTTTTTTCTACGAGTAATCATTTATTAAATTTAAATAAGTCATTTTTCCTTGATAAAGTCGAATACATGAATGAAGAAAAAAATATTTTAAAAAAAACTTCTTTTTTTTCTCCAAGGAATTATTATAAGTCGCAATTGATTCAACAATTGGATTATTGGAGTTATCGGGTTATTAGTCTAGGATTTCTCTTTTTAACGATAGGAATTCTTTCTGGAGCAGTATGGGCTAATGAAGCATGGGGGTCCTATTGGAGTTGGGACCCAAAAGAAACTTGGGCTTTTATTACTTGGATCATATTTGCAATTTATTTACATACTCAAACAAATCTAAAATTGAAGGGTACAAATTCAGCAATTGTAGCGTTTATTGGATTTCTTATAATTTGGATATGCTATTTTGGAGTAAATCTATTAGGAATAGGATTACATAGTTATGGTTCATTTACATTAACATCTAATTAAATTCAAAAAGGAGTTCTTACCACTTACCAATAGGAATAGAAAAGCATATAACGCATATCAAACTTTGTGTGAACTAGGGAGAGACCCGTTACTTTGATTCGCGAGGCTCTCCCTAGTTCACACAAAGTTTTTTTACTTAACACAAGAGAAGAAAAAGCGTTCTTTTTGTCATTGTACAACGAACCTTTTTATAAATGATAAGATTTTTTTCATTTTTTATTTATAAAAAAACTATCTAAAAAAAGAATTAGATAGGATAACTTCAACCTTTTCAACTGATAGTGAAAGAACGAAATCGGGGTACATACCAATACCTAGTACGGGTAAAAAAAAGGAGATCGAAAGAAATAACTCTCGCGGCCCAGAATCAAAAAAATAAAAGTTTGGGCCATTAAATATCTTGTATCCATAGAACATCTGGCGTAACATAGATAATAAATAAATAGGGGTTAATATAATTCCAATTGCCATTACAAAAGTAATTAGGATTTTTGTCATTAAAAGAAATTTTGGACTAGTAATTAGTCCAAAAAAGACTATTAATTCGGCAACAAAACCACTCATACCTGGTAATGCGAGGGAGGCCATCGAAAAGCTACTGAATATCGTGAACATTTTTGGCATTGGGATAGCTATTCCACCCATTTCGTCAAGATAAAGAAGACGTATTCTATCATAAGTTGTTCCAGCCAAGAAAAAAAGCGCAGCACCGATAAATCCATGAGAGATTATTTGTAAAAGGGCTCCGTTGAGTCCCATATCTGTGATAGAACCAATTCCTATAATTATAAAACCCATATGAGATACAGAGGAATAGGCTATTCTTTTTTTTAAATTTCGTTGACCAAGAGATGTTGAAGCTGCATAGATTATTTGTACTGCGCCCACTATTATTAACCAAGGAGAAAATAGAGAATGAGCATGAGGAAATAATTCCATATTGATTCGAACTAATCCATACGCTCCCATTTTTAATAAGATTCCGGCTAGAAGCATACAAGTACTATAATGCGCTTCTCCGTGGGTATCTGGTAACCAGGTATGTAGGGGTATGATTGGTAATTTGACAGCAAAAGCAAGAAAAAATCCAATATAAAATAATATTTCCAAAGCCACAGGGTAGGACTGATTAGCCAATATTTCAAAATTTAATATTGGTTCAGTAGAACTATATAAACCGACGCCCAGAACTCCCATTAAAAGAAAAATAGAACCCCCTGCCGTGTACAAAATAAATTTTGTAGCCGAATACAGACGTTTTTTTCCTCCCCACATGGCTACAAGTAGATAAACAGGAATTAATTCTAACTCCCACATGAGAAAAAAAAGTAAAAGATCTCGAGAAGAAAATAATC